AGAAAAATCTAAAGTAAAAGATTTCTTCGTTCTTGATAGTTATTTACTTAATCGGTGGATAGGAACATACTCTGGATCGAAATCGCGGGGAGTACTTCTTAATCATTTCTACCAATTTTTAGCCCCAATTTGAATTACTTTTCTATAAAAAAATACCCTATATGGATCATTTACAGAATCTCTATTACTAATCCTTTGTGTATCTTGGTCTTCCTAACCATCCACTTATTATTTATTTTTTGGAATCTCGCATTAGTAGGGTAATACATCTATGGTAATAGTATAGTAAAAACCCCATATGGTTGATCTTTTGAACCCGCTTCAAGCCATGATGACTAACCAACCAATCTTGGGGTAACTTGGGGTAAACAGTCTCGACTGCTTATGTTTACTTTCACTTAATTCTTGTACATAGGAAATGAGATTGAAGTCCTTTAACAGCAAATTTTTAAGCCGTTTTATTTCACTCATATAACTATCTGGTTTAATTCATCAACCCAACGATGAATAAAAAAATGGATATTCAAATCATTTAACTTTCTGAAAAGAAATAGGGAAAATTTTATGTCTTACCGAATCACACGTAGAGATATTGATAATACACATAGAGTTAATGGTATTTCATAACTAATTGATTGAGCAGCAGCCCTTAATCCACCTAAAAAGGAATATTTATTGTTGGATCCATATCCCGACATAAGAAGTCCAACGGGAGCAAGGCTTGAAACGGCGATCCATAAAAAAACACCAATACTAAGATCGGCTAGAATAAAGCGATAGCTAAAAGGAATTACTGAATAACTTAGTAAAATAGATATGACTGCTATGGATGGCCCGATACTGAATAAGCGAGTATCTCCTCTAGATGGAAGAAGATTCTCTTTGAAAAGTAGTTTTGTACCATCTGCTAAAGCTTGAAGAATTCCCAAAGGCCCCGCGTATTCGGGGCCAATACGTTGTTGTATCCCTGCAGATATTTCTCTTTCTAACCAAACAATTACTAGTACACCTAGTGTAATTCCTAATACAAGAATGAAAATAGGGACAAGCATCCATATGATCTCGTAGGCTTCTTTTAAGGATTCCAATCTGAAAAAAGAATTGATGGCTTGTATTTCTGGTGTATCAATTATCATTTCAACGATCAACTTCTCCCATAATGATATCTATGCTACCTAGTATCGTCATAATATCGGCCAATTTCATTCTTTTAACTAGCTGCGGAAGAATTTGCAAGTTGATAAAACCCGGCGGTCGGATTTTCCATCTCCAAGGAAAAACACTGCGATCTCCTATCAGAAAAATTCCCAATTCACCTTTTGGTGCTTCGACTCTTACATAAAGTTCTTGTTTGGATAATTCAAAAGTTGGAGAAGGTTTTTTACTAATAAATCGATATTCAAAATCATTCCATTCGGGGTCTTTTATTCTATCAAAGCGTCGGCCTTCTAAATTTTCAAAGGGCCCCCCGGGAATTCCTTCCAGAGCCTGTTGGATAATTTTGATGGATTCTGTCATTTCACTGATTCGTACTAAATAACGGGCTAATGAATCCCCTTCTTTTTGCCATCGAATCTCCCAATCAAATTCGTCGTAACACTCATAACGATCAACTTTACGAAGATCCCATTGTATTCCGGAAGCTCGTAGCATTGGCCCTGATAAACCCCAATTTAGTGCTTCTTCTCCGCCAATAATGCCTACGCCCTCAACTCGTTTTAAAAAAATAGGATTCCGCGTAATAAGCTTTTGATATTCAGCAACCCCGCTTAAAAAAGAATCACAAAAATCCAAACATTTATCTATCCAGCCATGAGGTAGATCGGCAGCGACTCCTCCGATACGAAAATAATTATGCATCATGCGCATACCGGTAGCAGCTTCAAATAGGTCATATATTAATTCGCGTTCTCGAAAAATATAGAAGAAAGGGGTCTGTGCCCCAATATCTGCCATAAAAGGGCCAAGCCATAACAAATGGGAAGCGATACGACTCAACTCCAACATAATCGCTCTGATATAGCTAGCCCTTTTAGGTACTTGAATATTGCCCAGCTGTTCGGGTCCATTTACGGTTATTGCTTCTGTGAACATAGTAGCTAAATAATCCCAACGTGTCACATAAGGCAAATATTGTATAATTGTTCGATTTTCCGCAATTTTCTCCATCCCTCTATGTAAATAACCCAATATTGGTTCACAGTCAATAACATCTTCACCATCGAGAGTAACGATCAGTCGAAGAACACCATGCATTGATGGGTGGTGAGGGCCCATATTGACTATCATGAGGTCTTTTCTTGTAGTTGGTGCAATCATAAGTTTTTCCCGAGTCATTCTTCCATGCATTGCTGAAAGTAAAAAGAAGTTCATAAAAATTAAAACGACTAAGCGCAAACGGTATCGCGCTTCAAATTAACGAGTTTTTATCTCTCGAATATCCAACTTACCGATTAATTCTTTATAACGCCCTCTATTTCTTTTTGACAAATAGGCCAGCAGTCGTTGACGTTTTCCCAAAATTTTTCGCAAACCTCTCTGAGATGAAAAGTCTTTTTTGTGCAATTCTAAATGTGAAGTAAGTTTCCTTATCTTAGTGGTGAAACTGAATACTTGAAATTCAACAGACCCCTTGTTTTCTTCATTTTCTTTTTGAGAAATAACTGAAATGAATGAATTTTTTACCATAAAAAAATTCCCCCCTCTTTTTTACAGATATAGATTTTACCGATCAGTAATAATAATGCTATTAATTTGAATATAATTTGAATATAATAATCTAACCCAAATTTCTTTATGAAATCCTAATTTTCTGAATTCAAATCAATCAATCCAATTTCAAATTGGATTTAGATGGGAATAGAAAAAGATTGGTACATTTTTTCATCGAAGAATTTCGACCTAAAACGAAGAAGATTTTGTTGATTCATTTCGGGATCTAATTGAGAAATTCTTCATTTCTGGATACTAGAATGAAATGTGAGAGAAGATATGTGATCTGTATATTTGTTTGTTTTCCTATATCCTATAATAGGATAGGGTATATAATTATAGGGTATAGGATATATATAAACAGTGTATTGTCCACAAATTTTCAATAAATTTTCAATCGGGGGTAGAGATATGTCCTTAACATATTGAAACGACTGCCATTATTGGTATCAAACCAATAACGATTCATACAAGCTAAGTCTTCTAATCGATAATTAGGCCAAAGAAAGAGCTTGACTTTCATTAATTGATTTTTCTCTCTATCAAGATGGTTATTGTTATATAAAACTTGGCTGCGGTTTTTTACGTTCGTTTCGTTCGAAAATACCGGATTTCTGTCTATATAATTTCTATTCTTTGAATTGAAACAAATTAGAATTCTTAATTTTCTACGACGCCTAAACGATAAAATATTTTCAGGAACAAGTAAATCAAAACGATTTTTGTCTCTATTTCCAGCTATTCTCTGACGTGGTGAAATAGTTTCACCAAAATTATGTTTTGAAACATATCTTTGCTCTTGGTATTTTTTATTCGTTTGATGGTTACTCTTATGAACCAACGAAATACCTATGGTTTGATACAGAATCAATTGCCCATCTTTTTGTCTAGGCCGACGAATGGGTTCTAAAAAAAATGTTCCACCCCGTACGAATTCTGAAATATGGAAATCTCTCTGATTCGGTATTATATCCAAACTCAGTGTTTTCTTTTGAGTCGAGGATATAATAATTTGTCTTGGATCTATCAGTTTAATCAAGAGAGCATATACCTTGAAATTATTGATCATTCTTTCATTCACAGTCTTAGCCCATCCAAGTTGAAAAAGCAAATAATGTTCCAGGAAGAAATCTAGTTCTTCCGTGGTCTTTGCGCATTTTTCCCACTCTGGTGACAATATTTCGTCGTGGTCATGGTGTGAGATAGCGGATCTCCAATCTCTTCCGCTTGTGGGTTCTTTTTCTTCTTGATTTGGATGCTTTTTATTCAATGCTATCAAAAAACTTCCTTTTTCCTTTTCTTCCTTTTCATTCATTTTTTTATCATTTAAATTGAAAAGAAGTAATTTGCTTGGTATAAACCAAGGTTTCATTTTATATGTCTTATAAAGTAACACAAATTCTGGGAAGAACCAACAAAGGTCCAGATTCGATATGGAATGCTTTGGCATTTTTTTTTTATTCATTCCCATCCAATCAAAAAACTCTTTGTAGGAATTTGGTGGATTGATTGGATTGATTTCGGGAATCATCATCATAAGATAAAAAAGACCCAAAATCTCTTTTTTTTGCTGAAGATAAGAATTTACAATTTTCCAATCCAAATATTTTCGCTCCGTCGGGTTTCCCATATTATAAGAAATCTCTTGGTTCTTATGAAGGGGAGATCTATAACAAAAACTTTGCGTCTTATTTTCATAATCATAATTAAGAAATTTATATGATAAAAAATCATATCTATAGTTTTTTAGAAAATTATTGTCTTGATTCAATAATGAATATACTTGAAATTTTTTTTTGGAATCAATTAATTGGTCTTTTTCATATGAATGCCATTTGCTTAAATTTTCTTTTTTAGCTATACGACGCCGATGAATTGTATTTCGCCATTTTTCTGGTATTAATCTAGACCATCTGGTCTGAGATAAATGGTATTGATAATTCCCTCTTAACCAGTTTTTCCATTGATTGATTTCATAATTCGAAAGTTTCGTATCTGCTAATTTCGAATGAATCATTCCTTTTAACCAGTTTTTCCATCGATTCATTTCATAATTCGAAAGTTTCTTATCTGCTAATTTCGAATGAACCATTCCTTGTGTTTCAAAAAAATCCTTTATTTTAGGCTTAAGAAAGGGGTGGATTCCTCGATATTGCTGAACAACAGATCTTAACGAGTTACTAACTTGAATTTGTGATAATTTGTAAAATACATATGCTTGTGACACGTATGATAAGTCATGAAAAAAATGTGAATTTGCTTTAATATTACTAATATGATCAAGCGAGTTTTTTATAGTCAAAATAAACGCAATTGGAGTTTTCTTTTTTTTATTAATTCTTTCTTCAATTTTTTTTGTTATTTTTTTTGTTAATTCAAAAAAAATCATAACCATTTCGTATTTTTTATATATTCTACTTTCTTTATATATTCTACTTTCTTTATCTTTATTAAATTTCAAAATTTGTTTTTGAATCCAATATTCAACAAAAAATGGAAAATTTTGAACAAAAAATGCCAAATTTAGGATTAATCGAGTACTTATTCTTTTTAATATTTTCCATTTTTTGTTGAATATTTTTGCATTATAACTTTTTTTGTTAAGACTAAGATTATTTATTCTTGAAGTTACTTTTTCTTTCTCTTTTTTGATTCTTTCTATTTTTTTTTTTATTTTATTTGTTCTATCGGTCAGATCCTTGATTTTTTTTTCTGTCAATGAAGAATTTGGCCAACTCGGAGATGCAATTTGACTAAATGATTCGTGAATTATCTGATTACTTATTATGGAATCTTTTTCTTCTTTAATTTTGCTCGATTCATATACTTCTACTTCTCTTAATCTAACTAAGAGAATTGGATTTACTTTTGAAAGTTTTTTTATTATTCTTTTTATAAAAAAAACACTTTTGAGAACCCATTTGTTTGTTTCTTTTGAAACTTTTCTAGGTAATTTTGTTTTTCCTTTGAAAACTGTTAGAACTTGAAAATACTTCTTTAGAACTTGAAAATACTTCTTTTTACGTTTTCTAATTTTTTTTTTTAATTCTTTTAAAATGGGTTTAAAAAAGGAAGGTCGTTTTCGGGGCTCACCAAAAGGAACTTCAGTTTCCCGTCCCCAAACTGTTAAAAAACAAGAATCACCTTCTTTAATTTCATCTTCTTTTTTATTTTTCATTAGATTTGATTTGTGCCAAGGTTTCAGACAGAAAGGAAATACTATTTTGATCTGAAGACCCTCTTGCCACCAATTTATTGGAAATTCTGTTTCGGATAATGGAGTGCCGTTATAGGTACATTTAAGATGGGTCTCTCTATTCCATTCCCGGAAATCCTCAGACCATTCAGGACGTTCCAATAGGAGTATACGTCCAATATTTTTAGCAATTATGAATGAAGGGAAGAGAATATATTTTCTAAAAATAGAGTGAGCTAGTAATATGCAACTTCTTATGATTTGCCCATGTTGAACTTCAAACCAGGCCTCTGCTATTTCTAGTCGCTCTAGTTCCCGGCTTTTGTTCTTTTCTTCTTTTTTTTCTTTTGTATACTTTACAAATTTGAATGCTTCCTCTTTAACAACTTTGAATGCTTCCTCTTTACTCAACAAATTTGTAGAAATTTGTTTAATCAATCCAAAAATTAGTCTAATCAATCCGGAGGTATCAAAAGAAAAAAGACTAAAAAATTGGATTCTTTCCAAAAAAAGGGGGGAATGCGCGTTTGTTTGAAACACTCCAAAAATAACTATTTTACGCCTTTGAGCTCGCATAGAACCTTTAATTATCTCGTGGCGAAAGTCCGATTGTTCTGAATAACGTATCAAAGAAAATTCGTCTATTTCATTAGTCTCGATATCCATACCAGCCTTCATAGGAGTATTCCGACTGTTAGCACTCACAATTACTTCCTCTGTGCCTTTTCTTGAACGAATTTCATGATCCTCTGGTAGCTCTTGGTCATATTCTTCGGAGTATTGTTCTAACTCGGTGATTAATTTGTATGACCATCGAGGGATTTTTTTACCAAATTCTTTTATTCTAATCGCCTTTCTGTCAATTTTTTGACCATTAACATCAGTTGATAATGGTTTTTTAGCAAATCTATTTATTTTTTGTTCAAATTCTTGGCAATCAGCATCTGTAAGATGTATATCATGAATCCGATTTATCCCAAATTGATTTATGAAATTTTCTCTCTTGGAGATTGTTTTCCGATATGATCCGTTCAGGAAAGGATCATACCTTTTGGATAAGTATTCTTTTGTAGAATCGTCATTACACAACCGAGTCCTTGTTTCGAGTATAGTAAAAACATCTTCAGCTTTAATTTTGTCTAGAGCTTTAATTCTATTTATAAACTCGTTGTTAAAACTTTTTCCTTGTTGTTTGTTGTTATAAACCCAGCGGGGGTAGAGTTCATTAAATGAAAATTTTTCGAGTATAGCCGGGGATATCTTTCTTTTTATCATTTCCAAAAAAATAGATAAACTAGCAGGATATGTAAAAGAAATTTTTTCTTTTCCATCACTTTGACATATGTCAAAAAAATATTGTGACATTTCATTTTTGACAGGACTGAGAGATTTCTTCGTTTCTATGTAGCGAAATGGTCGATTCCATCGCTTTGAATCGAAAAGAAGAGTTACAAGAGGTTTATCAAAAAACGGGAGGTCGTCTCTTTTTTGAGTTTTTTCCTCAATTTTGTTCGGATCCGCCTTTTCTTCTTCCATAAAAAAAGAAAGAGAAGGATCTTCTTCGGTGGATCCCTCGTGTTCCTGTTTAGTCC